TCAAACAGAAACACCCAAATATTGGCTATCAAATACTCACTATAACGGATATGCGTAATAGAAAGATTGAAACTTCTTTAATCTATGATTCAATCTTTTTCTCTGAAGATACGAAATAATAAAAATCTGAAAGCTCTTCTTTGTAGTTATAATGCCAAAATATCAAGTTGGCGCATTCGTCTTTATGTTGATCGTTACAGGCCTCTTGAATCTTCTATTTACCTATTTTTTTTTTTATTTGTGTGTAATGCAGCTTTACTTCTGTTTTCTTTATTATTGATAGGAATTTTCTTGTTAAGACCCTATGAATCGATTAAAACCTCAGATTCATACTACAACCACGATGATTCAATAAAACCTTCAAACTAAGTCCAAAAATTCCCTGAGTAAGAATCGGTGGATCATCACTTATTCAATGAATAGATATAATGAATAAAAATCCAAAGAAAGATTTGTCCTTAAATTTAAATTTAATAAAAAAAAAGAAAAATATAAACGGGAAAACAAAGAATAAAAACCTTTCGATTTATAACTTCTAACCCTCTTTTTTTGGAGTCCGGTACACGAGGTCTGAATACTAAATATTAAATATGAATCATAGTTATAATAGTTTGTAATCTATTTCATATATTCCGCGCGTTCCGGATACTAGAATGAATATCCGACGAGGTAAAACCATCTGTATCGAGATGACAGAACCAATTTCTGTAGTATCCATAGAATCAATTATAACAAGTCACACACTCATATTCCGGAAATACAGAAACAAAGAAATTCCACAGTCGAACTACCACAAAAAATAGAATGGGCTAAAAACGACCTAAATGCTTCACCGTGTTTCGTATTGAAAAGGTATTTAATAATTCTTGTGAATCTAAATCGTTGAAATTCCGTCCAGTAAAATGGAAGAATTATAAATCTCCAAAATAATAGATAGGAATATTGCAAACAGAGCCATTGCGATACCCATCAAGGGAGTAGTTCCCCAACCGGGAGCTACTTTACCATATTCTGAATTTAATGGTTTCAATAAACTCCCTATAATAGTTTGTCTTGGACCAGATCTAGAACTATCCTCAACGGTTTGTGTAGCCATAAATCCTATTTTGTATTCATTGAGAGTCGTTGACTTTGTATACCGTTATATTGTAAATTGTAAATAAATAAATAAATGATTTTATCGTAGATCCATTGCGGTCTTAAAATTATATAATAATGGAAACAGCAACCTTAGTTGCCATCTCTATATCTGGTTTACTTGCAAGTTTTACCGGGTACGCCTTATATACTGCTTTTGGGCAACCCTCTCAACAACTAAGAGATCCATTCGAGGAACACGGAGACTAGTTGAAGTAATAAGCCTCCCAATATGGGGAGGCTTATTACTTCAACCGATAGAAAATTGATAGAATCAAAAATCATTTCACCTTTTTAGTTGGAACTTTGGGAGGTTCCCGAAAAAAGATAGCGAAAAATATTATTCCTAAAGTCGAGACTAAGAGGAATGTATAAACCAATGCTTCCATAGATTCGATTGTGGTTTACAATTATAGCTTCCATAACTGTTTTGTTTATTTTGATCGTCTCCCAGATAACTAACGAGAAAGAGTCAAAGAAAGGGCAGCAATTCAAATCAAGATTTATCAGGTACCCCGTTTATGTTTAAACTATGTTAAATGACATAAATAAAGGTGAAAAGTAAGAAATCAATCTTGTATCAGACTACCTGTCTTCTTGTAGTAGGATCCCCAAGTTTTTGGAATGTTCCAAATTCTACTTGAGCATCCAAATCTGGGTCAATACCGGCAAAAACATCTCTGAACAAGGTTCTAGCACCATGCCAAATGTGTCCGAAGAAGAAGAGTAGAGCAAACGAAGCATGTCCAAAAGTAAACCAACCCCTTGGACTGCTACGAAAAACACCATCGGATTTCAAAGTAGCGCGATCTAATTCAAAAATTTCTCCCAATTGAGCACGTCTAGCATATTTTTTCACAGTAGCAGGATCACTATAACTGACTCCATTCAGTTCGCCGCCATAGAACTCCACAGTTACACCTACTTGTTCGACACTATACTTAGATTCTGCCCTTCTAAAAGGAACATCGGCTCTAACAATTCCGTCTCCGTCTACCAAAACAACCGGAAATGTTTCAAAAAAAGTAGGCATACGACGTACAAAAAGTTCACGTCCTTCTTTATCTCTAAAAACAGGGTGTCCTAGCCACCCAACAGCTATTCCATCCCCGCTGTCCATTGAACCCGCTCGGAATAATCCCCCCTTTGCCGGATTATTGCCAATGTAATCATAAAAAGCTAATTTTTCCGGAATTTTAGACCAAGCTTCTGATAAACTTTGATTTTCGGCTAGCCCCGCGCCAACTCTTCGATATATTTCTTGCTGGAAGTATCCCTGATCCCATTGATAACGAGTGGGACCAAATAATTCAATCGGGGTTGTTGCTGAACCATACCACATAGTTCCAGCAACAACAAAAGCGGCAAAAAAAACAGCAGCGATACTGCTGGAAAGTACGGTTTCAATATTTCCCATACGTAATCCTTTGTATAGACGTTGGGGCGGACGGACACTAAGATGGAATAGACCTGCTAATATGCCCAATGTCCCTGCTGCAATATGATGAGAGGCTATTCCTCCCGGAACAAAAGGATCAAAACCTTCCACACCCCACGCCGGATTTACAGATTGTACCCTTCCAGTTAGTCCATAAGGATCAGACACCCATATTCCAGGACCATACAACCCCGTTACATGAAATGCCCCAAACCCAAAACAAGCCAGTCCTGAAAGAAATAAATGAATTCCAAAAATTTTAGGTAAATCCAAAGAAGGTTTTCCTGTGCGTTCATCACAAAATATTTCTAGATCCCAATACACCCAATGCCAAATAGCTGCCAAAAAGCACAAGCCAGAAAACACAATATGTGCACCGGCCACACCTTCGTAACTCCAAATACCCGGATTCGTTATAGTCCCTCCTGTGATACTCCAACCGCCCCATGAATTGGTTATTCCTAAACGAGTCATGAAGGGTATAACAAACATACCTTGTCTCCACATTGGATCAAGAACAGGATCAGAGGGATCAAAAACCGCTAATTCATATAGAGCCATCGAACCGGCCCAACCAGCAACTAGAGCTGTATGCATTATATGGACAGAAAGCAAACGACCGGGATCATTCAATACGACAGTATGAACACGATACCAAGGCAAACCCATGGAAATACCCCTTTATCAACGAAAAATAGACACTATGTAACTTTATTGCATTGGAAAAAACTATGCTAGGAGCCTCCCCTTTTCGGTAGATTATCTCGAGGAAAGGATTAATATTTGTTCTATTCTTTTTTTTTAGTAGTAATGGAAAGGTTCTGTTTGTAGGAACACAAAGAAGCAGATCTATTCTATACTCGATAAGTACCAATACGCAATGGTAGAGGGGAGGGATCCCACTTTCATTTTCTATGGGTGAAGGCAACATATTTGTTCATATCATTCAAAAAACCCATTCGCAAAGATTTTCTTCTTTAGACCTAGTCATATTCATTCTGTACTTTTTTGATTTCATATTATGATTATGAACACTTATCCGATTTATGGATAAACTATGATAAAGGATAATCTTATTAAGACAATAACCCGTTTTTACGCTTCCATATCAAAGAAAGATATAGTGCTTAATTATTTTTTTTTCTTTAATTTAATGCCTATTGGTATTCCAAAAGTACCCTTTCGAAGTCCTGGAGAGGAAGATGCATCTTGGGTTGACGTATAGTGCGACTTGTCAGATATATTGGGTCACATGGGATTCCCCCATTCTCTCTCCCGATCGAGATATCCTCTCTTTCGCCCAAGAAAGATTGATTGAGTTATCAAAAATTTGGAGCGTGAAGTGCAATTCTATTTAATTTGTTTTTTTGGAGAGGGTGTCCAGATTAATATTATCAATTAGAATAATTTATGGTTTAGAATAATTTATAGTTGGCTCGATTGGACCAATAAAATGAAGTATCCAGGCTCCGTTTAGAAAAAACCCAATTGGTAATATATCTATGATTACTACTTTTATCGTATTCTATTTATAAATAGAAAAAGGAGCGATCTCAAACTGTTTAATCAATCGAGTAATATTAATATAAGGAATACATTGAATATTTGTCAGAAGACATGAAATAAATAAAAAAAAGCCATACCAAAAAGACGTGGTATTGGGGCATTTGTCCTATATGTGCAAATAAAGATCGGGCCGATCTTTACTCGGGGTAGAGCATAAACCTAAAAAATGGAAGAAGCCCATTCCGGAACAAGAAAATTACATCCTGATTTGGATTCGATCTCGATGAAACAATAAATCAATAAGAAGTTCGCTCAATAAGTTTAGTGGATTACTTTTTTTTCTATTATAATTATATTAGTAGATTACTTATATATATATATCTTTTATTTATTTATAGGTAAAGTAAAAACTAATCTTTCTTGAAAAATCGAAGAAAAAAAAAGCCCTTTGCTTTGTTAGAAGGAGCTCATTATGAAAAAAGAATGGGGGCTGTAATCTACACATTGATTCTTTTTTTAGCGATTTTTTTGTAAAACCGTATGCATCAAAAGGTGCGCGTACGGTTCTTAAGGATACAATTTTATCCTAACCAACCGACTTTATCGACAAAGATTACTTTTTTTAGGCCAAGAGGTTGATGTCGAGATCACGAATCAACTTATCGGTCTTATAGTATTTCTTAGTATAGAGGATGGTCGCAAAGATCTGTATTTGTTTATAAACTCTCCCGGGGGATCGGTAATGCCCGGAGTAGCTCTTTATGATCTTATGCAACATGTACAACCAGATATACAGACAATATGCATGGGATTGGCCGCTTCAATGGGATCTTTTATTCTGGTCGGAGGAGAAATTACCAAACGTCTAGCATTCCCTCATGCTCGGCGCCAATGAGTTTTGTATTTGAAAGAAAAAGGAAAACTATGCCTTCACCATATGAAATATGACTATTAGGTAATAATAGCATGGCATTTTGAATTCGATATGAGAATTTTTTTTTTCAAAAACCATTAGATTATATATCGAAAGAGTAGTATGAAAGAAGGGGCATTTCCGATTTTATCTGATCTATTGGAAACCTATTGCAGCGTCACAAACTTTTTTCTTTTTACGCCAGAAGGCTAATTCTGTTATGAAAGAATACAAAAAAAAAAGAAACTTTGGGATTGCTGACTAAAAGACTAAATTAAATAAATATATAAAGCAACGGAGCCATCATAGTATTTATTTTTTTAATTACTTACTCCAAAAAAGGAAGGATGGTTATTGGATTATTTACCGATCAGGGTCTGGTCTGATAGACCCTATATTTTTTCTTCGGTGGTAGGTAAAAATGAATTCCATTATAGAGCCGTATGCAATGCGCAAAAGATGCCTGTACGGTTGTTCAATTCTATCTTGTTTTTCATATTATTATTCTTTATTTTATTTCTTCTCTTTGATTTATCTTCGAGATAGAAAAACGATATATTATGTTATATAATCAGGGTAATGATCCATCAGCCCTCTAGTTCTTTTCATGAGGCACCAACGGGAGAATTTATCCTGGAAGCGGGAGAACTACTGAAGGTACGCGAAAAAATCACAAAAATTTATGCACGAAGAACGGGCCAACCCTTATCGGTTCTCTCCGAAGACATGGAAAGAGATACTTATATGTCAGCAACAGAAGCCCAAGCTCATGGAATTGTTGATCTTTTAGCGGTAGAATTATAATAAAAAAAATAACAGGGATTTCGCGCAAATACGCAATTTTTTTAATTTATTATTACTAATTTATTAAATATTATCTTCTTATTCTTGTCCTAATATTAATATATTAATTAATATGACTATAGAAGTAATTCCTAAGCATCCGGTTAGGATCGATCTAAACCAACTCATTATGTATACGAGTCAACATGCCAACTATTAAACAACTTATTAGAAAGACAAGACAGCCAATCCGAAATGTCACGAAATCCCCCGCCCTTGGGGGATGCCCTCAGCGACGAGGAACGTGTACTAGGGTGTATGTGTGACTCGTTCAGAGCATAAACTGGGACAAAAAAGGAACCCATTTTTCCAGTATCAGTAGTCAGTACCAATAAATAGGATAAAATGGAAGAACTCCATTCACTATCTAAAAAGAGCCTATCATATCCTTCTATTGTGTATCAAATTTTATGGTTTCTATTGGTGTAAATTCAACCGTCTTCATTTTCAATTTAAGACGAGAAAGAATTTCCCATTGGTAGCAAATGGTTATCCATTAAGCAGGGGAAATACTATTTAAATTAATAAAAGGCAAAAAATTTTGCCCTTACCCTTCCAACAACGGACTAACAGGGTCAGCTACACAGCTAATCTTCCTAATTAAATATCGTTACTGTATCGCCAAATCTCGTTGTGAAAGGCTGATTACTGGATAATTCATGGGTAGAGCCAAAGAGTGTGAACTGTACAAGTTAACAATAGCATTGATTAAATGAAAGAAGGGGCTCCGGTGTATAGAGGGGACCTCGCCGTTTTAAAAGTAACCATAGAAACGATGGAACCCACGATTTTTTATCCATTTAGATTTACTACTTTTTGTTTTTATTTAATATGCTTTTTTTAATATCTAGTATCACTATCAATACAATTTCTTATTTCGAAGTGAAATGCCTAACAAAAAGAAAAAAGAGTGGTCGGGAAGGTTATAGTAGCAAAAGCCATTGGAGTTTTTAGTTTATACATTGGAAGAATCCGTTTTGTTATTAAAAAACTAGGAAAGGAAAAAGGAATAACTGAAAGAAAGGAAATCAATTAGTTATTCATCAAAATTTCATTTACTCAATGACTAGAATTAAACGAGGATATATAGCTCGGAGACGTAGAACAAAAATTCGTTTATTTGCATCAAGCTTTCGGGGGGCTCATTCAAGACTTACTAGAACTATTACTCAACAGAAAATAAGAGCTTTGTTTTCGGCTTATCGGGATAGGGGTAGGCAAAAGAGAGATTTTCGTCGTTTGTGGATCACTCGGATAAATGCAGTAATTCGCGGGAACAACATATACTATAATTATAATAGATTAATACACAATCTGTACAAGAAGCAGTTGCTTCTTAATCGTAAAATACTTGCACAAATCGCTATATTACATATCAATTTTCTTTATATGATTTCTAATGAGATTCTAAAAGATTATAAAATAAATGATTTCCAATGAGATTATAAAATAAATATATTGGAAAGCATTTATCGGAATGTTTTAAATTTGAAATGGAGTTCGCTTAAGACCAGTAGTTCTAGTGGTCGACTCACCCCCTTCAAATTGTTTCTCATTATCATTATTAAGAAAAGGTAACAAAGATAAAATACGAGCTTGCTTTATAGCAATAGTAATTAATCGTTGTTGTTTTAAGTTTAATCTATTCACTCGTCTAGATAATATTTTTCCCTGTTCACTAATAAATCGACCAATTAAACTCATGTTTCTATAATCAATTCGATCCCCCGACCCAATCGGGGGCAAACGCTTACGAAAAGATCGCTTGGATTTAAAATAAAGTCGCTTGGATTTTTCCATGATTTGTTTATTCCTTACCCCGAAAATCCTATTTCAATGAGGGATTTTGTTTTGTTTATTATCTTTAAATGTATATTATATATAATATATGTCATTTTTAATCTTCCTTGGAAGGGTGACATACAAGCGATCGGATCGGTTCGATCTATTTCTTTATCTCCCCGTGAATTGTATGTTTGTAACAAAAAGAACAGAATTTTCTCAATTCCAATCGACTGGGCGTATTATGTCTATTCTTTTGAGTAATATATCTGGAAATACCAATACTCATTGATTTCTTATTAGCACCGTTTCGAGTACAATTTGTACATTCCAAAATAACGGTTACTCGAACATCTTTACCCTTGGCCATGAACCTCCCTTGTATTTTTGACTTTGTATTTTTTATTCACCTAACTATTTCTGCTCCAAAGAGAAGAAAGAAACGAAAAAAAAACAATAGACGTTGCTAAACCAAAACCGGATCTTGATGGTAATAGTAATGGTAATATATACGAAGAGTAAGATACAGCAAGATTAAGTAATACAATAGTTTGTAACTATATTTCAATTTCATATTTATTTATAATTCTAATTCAAGTTTTGTATGATATTGTTAGCTTAACCCTCAGTTTATATTTCCGTTCCCATTCTCTTATCTTATTAATTTTAATTAAATTAATTTAAATTAGAGTATCGACCCGAGTTTCGAGTTTTAGTTTTACTGAAGTTGAATCCACTTTTATTCTTTCTATTTTGGAACTTATTCTAATTTTTAAAATTCTAAAAAAAAAGAAGAGAAGGGGAGGGATTAGTCACAGATATTTGATTATATCTCTAATTTTCTTCACCCCTTCCCATATCAATAACTAGAACTAGAATTAAAAAAAGGAGAATAACAACGCATCCGGGAATAAACGATTGATCTCTATCAATAGACCTGCTAAAGACCCGAACCATAGAGTACTTACTACCGGTGCCACGGAGAGATATGTTTTTACATCTCGCATTTTGAATCCCCCTTCTTTATTGTAATTTGTAATACATATATGATCAGACGTATATGTATGTAATTAATGATCACTTGTATTTGTACGCGGAATCCCTAATTAAAATTGAAATGTACAACAATTTAGTAGCTATTTTTTTTTTTCTTAAAAAGGATACGCCCTTTTATGTCCCGGCATTCCAAAAAAATATTATATTCATTTTTATTACAATTACAGCCGGTTTAATTATACGTAACGTATATAAGTCTTTTATTATATTATAATTACTTATATGTTATATGAGAAGAAATGACAAGATAATTTTTGTATATGAATGGATAAAAAAAAGATGTGGAAAACAAGACAGGTATTCTCTACAATGAGACTGTCGACCAATGGAAAGGGATGTAGCGCAGCTTGGTAGCGCGTTTGTTTTGGGTACAAAATGTCACGGGTTCAAATCCTGTCATCCCTACCTATTACTTATTTTTTACTTATTTTATGAGTCATAACGAGAGATAATTGAAATTGATTCAAATTGTGTATGATCAATCTTTCATTTTACAATATTCTATATAATACTAAATTAACAGTAAATGCATGCAAAAATATATTAGGGTTACAATTATAAAGCGCTCTTAGTTCAGTTCGGTAGAACGCGGGTCTCCAAAACCCGATGCCGTAGGTTCAAATCCTACAGAGCGTGATTGCATTCTTGTTATTCTTAGGTCGAAAATTACAATGAAATAATTGAACAGCAATCTTAATTTGAATCCCTATGGATTCAAATTAAAACAAGTAAGAGGTCAATCAAAAAAAGAAATATTAATTAATCAAAGGTCCAACTGATCACCACGTCTGTATTGTAAATATGCAGTTACAAATAATCCAGCCAAAGTAATAGGAATTAGACCTAATACAATTCCAAATAGTAAAACTTCAATCATTTCAATTTGTTTGAAAGGGAAAGGGGAGAGGTAATATCTATTCTGAAATATTAATTCGTATTGCACATGAATCTCAATGACCAAGAATTGGAAATTTACACGGTAAGAAACTATAGAATATATGGAAAACCTCAGAAAGATTTTTTTTATGAATTGTCCATTTAATTAATTTCAAATAAGTCGTATCTTGTTTAAACTGATAAATAGAACTGAAGTTATAGTTAAAACAGCTAGTAGAAAACCGAAATAACTAATTATGGTAAGCATAAAGAGGCTAAACGAGATATGTTATTTTTTTATACATATGTTTATAAAACACTTCCCTAAATTCAAATTTTGGGTTTGAAAGATACAAATAAGAATAAGTCAAAATAACAATTAAAAAAAATAAGTTCAATTGAAAGTTTTTGATTCAGCAATTATTATCATTATATACAGTAATAACAAA